GTCCTTGTAGCTTATACAAAGCATGACACTGAAGATGTCAAGATGGCTGTTACCCGCACCCAAGGACAAAAGACTTAGTCCTAACCTTACTGTTGGTTGTTGCTAGGTATATACATGCAAGTATCCGCGCGCCAGTGTAGAAGCCCTGGGTACCCTAAATTTAGGTCGATAGGAGCAGGTATCAGGCACACCCACGTTGTAGCCCAAAACGCCTTGCAATTGCCACGCCCCCACGGGTTTTCAGCAGTAGTTAACATTAAGCAATGAGTGTAAACTTGACTTAGCCATAGTAATCTAAGGGTCGGTCAATCCTGTGCCAGCCACCGCGGTCATACAGGAGACCCAAATCAACATTATTGACGGCGTAAAGTGTGGTCACATGCTATCCAAAGTAACTAAGATTAAAAGGTAACTGAGCTGTCGCAAGCCAATGATACCCATAAGGCCGCCTCCAAAGAAGATCTTAGACAAACGATTTATTGAAGCCCACGAAAGCCAGGGCCCAAACTGGGATTAGATACCCCACTATGCCTGGCCCTAAATCTTGATGCTCGATCTTACCGGAGCATCCGCCCGAGAACTACGAGCACCAACGCTTAAAACTCTAAGGACTTGGCGGTGTTCCAAACCCACCTAGAGGAGCCTGTTCTATAATCGATGATCCACGATATACCTGACCATTCCTTGCCAGATCAGCCTATATACCGCCGTCGCCAGCCCACCCAGCATGAAGGCCCAACAGTGGACGCAATAGCCATACCGCGCTAATAAGACAGGTCAAGGTATAGCCTATGGAATGGAGGTAATGGGCTACATTTTCTAAGCTAGAACATAACGGCAAAGGGATATGAAACTGTCCCTGGAAGGAGGATTTAGCAGTAAAGTGGGATTAGCGAGCCCTCTTTAAGCTGGCCCTGGAGCACGTACATACCGCCCGTCACCCTCATCAAAAGCGACCCCAACCCCCCCCATACCTAATAAGCTACGCAGCCAAAGATGAGGTAAGTCGTAACAAGGTAAGTGTACCGGAAGGTGCACTTAGACTACCAAGACGTAGCTTTAACGAAAGCATTCAGCTTACGCCTGAAAGATATCTGCTCGTACCAGATCGTCTTGATGCCAAACTCTAGCCCAATCGACATGACCCGGAATAACAAAGCTACTACTATAACTTAACTAAAGCATTTACTAGTCCCAGTATAGGCGATAGAAAAGACACCATTGGAGCGATAGCGACCACGTACCGTAAGGGAAAGATGAAATAGTAATGAAATATCATAAGCTAAAAACAGCAAAGATCAACCCTTGTACCTTTTGCATCATGGTCTAGCAAGAAAAACCAAGCAAAATGAATTTTAGTTTGCCACCCCGAAACCCAAGCGAGCTACTTACGAGCAGCTAATCTTGAGCGAACCCGTCTCTGTTGCAAAAGAGTGGGATGACTTGTCAGTAGAGGTGAAAAGCCAATCGAGCTGGGTGATAGCTGGTTGCCTGTGAAACGAATCTAAGTTCACTCTTAATTCTTCTCCAAGGAAAATCAAAACCCTAATGAAGCGAATTAAGGGCTATTTAAAGGAGGTACAGCTCCTTTAAAAAAGAATACAATCTCTACGAGCGGATAAATAATTACGATACAAACCTACTGTGGGCCCTCAAGCAGCCATCAACAAAGAGTGCGTTAAAGCTCTGTACTCCAAAAATATAAGAACTATATGACTCCCTCCTCACTAACAGGCTAACCTATAACAATAGGAGAATTAATGCTAGAATGAGTAACCAGGGTTCTCCCTCTTCGACGCAAGCTTACATCAGTACATTATTAACAAGTCACCATATACGAACAATCCAACAAGCACTGTATTAATATATCTTGTTAACCCGACAGAGGAGCGTCCACTAAGAAAGATTAAAACCTGTAAAAGGAACTAGGCAAACACGTCAAGGCCCGACTGTTTACCAAAAACATAGCCTTCAGCAAACCTACAGACAAGTATTGAAGGTGACGCCTGCCCGGTGACCCGATGTTTAACGGCCGCGGTATCCTAACCGTGCAAAGGTAGCGCAATCAATTGTCCCGTAAATCGGGACTAGTATGAATGGCTAAACGAGGTCTTAACTGTCTCTTACAGGCGATCGGTGAAATTGATCTCCCTGTGCGAAAGCAGGGATAAACACATAAGACGAGAAGACCCTGTGGAACTTTAAAAACAGCGACCACCCCAGCATACATACACCCCCACCCCGGGCACACTTATCCTACGGGCCACTGGTTCGCATTTTTTCGGTTGGGGCGACCTTGGAGCAAAACAAAACCTCCAAAAATTAGACCATACCTCTAGACCAAGAGCAACTACTCAACGTGCTAACAGCACCCAGACCCAATACATTTGATCAATGGACCAAGCTACCCCAGGGATAACAGCGCAATCTCCTCCAAGAGTCCATATCGACGGGGAGGTTTACGACCTCGATGTTGGATCAGGACATCCTAGTGGTGCAGCCGCTACTAAGGGTTCGTTTGTTCAACGATTAACAGTCCTACGTGATCTGAGTTCAGACCGGAGTAATCCAGGTCGGTTTCTATCTATGATGAGCTCTTCCCAGTACGAAAGGATAGGAAAAGCGGGGCCAATACCACAAGCAAGCCCTCGCCTTAAGTAATGAAACCAACTAAATTACAAAAGGCTATCACCTCCCCCACGTCCTAGAAAAGGACTAGCTAGCGTGGCAGAGCTCGGCAAATGCAAAAGGCTTAAGTCCTTTAATTCAGAGGTTCAAATCCTCTCCCTAGCTTTTTTCCCTTTCCCCACACATGACCAACCACCCCCTCCTAATTAACCTCATTATAGCCCTCTCCTATGCTCTCCCTATTCTAATCGCAGTAGCCTTCCTAACACTAGTAGAACGAAAAATCCTAAGCTACATACAAGGTCGAAAAGGCCCAAATATCGTAGGCCCATTCGGACTACTACAACCCCTGGCAGATGGAGTAAAACTATTCATTAAAGAACCAATCCGCCCTTCAACATCCTCCCCAGTCCTGTTTGTAGCAACCCCCATTCTCGCCCTCCTCCTCGCAATCTCAATCTGAATCCCCCTGCCCCTTCCTTTCTCCCTCGCAGACCTCAACCTAGGACTACTCTTCCTGCTAGCTATATCAAGCCTAGCAGTATACTCAATCCTCTGATCAGGCTGAGCTTCCAACTCAAAATACGCCCTAATCGGAGCCCTACGAGCAGTAGCCCAAACCATCTCCTACGAAGTCACCCTGGCAATCATTCTTCTCTCCATCATCATACTAAGCGGAAACTATGCTCTCAGCACCCTTGCAATCACCCAAGAACCCCTCTACCTCATCTTCTCCTGCTGGCCTCTGGCCATAATGTGATACGTATCCACACTCGCCGAAACAAACCGCGCCCCATTTGACCTAACAGAGGGAGAGTCAGAACTAGTATCAGGGTTCAACGTAGAATACGCAGCAGGGCCTTTTGCCCTCTTCTTTCTAGCTGAATACGCCAACATCATACTTATAAATACACTAACCGCCATCCTGTTCTTCAACCCAAGCCTATTTAACCTGCCACAAGAGCTATTTCCCATCGCACTAGCTACAAAAACCCTACTACTGTCAGCAGGATTCCTATGGATCCGCGCTTCCTACCCTCGATTCCGCTATGACCAACTAATGCACCTCCTATGAAAAAACTTCCTGCCGCTAACCCTAGCCCTATGCTTATGACACGTGAGCATACCAATCTGCTACGCAGGCCTCCCTCCCTATCTGTAAATACCCAGGAAATGTGCCTGAACCCCCAAGGGTCACTTTGATAAAGTGAACATAGAGGTATACTAGTCCTCTCATTTCCTAATCCACTAGAAAAGCAGGAATCGAACCTACACTAGAGAGATCAAAACCCTCCATACTTCCTTTATATTATTTTCTAGTAGGGTCAGCTAAACAAGCTATCGGGCCCATACCCCGAAAATGATGGTTCAACTCCTTCCCCTGCTAATGAACCCCCAAGCAAAACTAATTTTTACCATAAGCCTCCTACTAGGGACAACCATCACAATCTCGAGCAACCATTGAATTACAGCCTGAGCCGGCCTTGAGATCAACACCCTCGCCATCCTCCCTCTGATCTCCAAGTCCCATCACCCTCGAGCAATTGAAGCCGCAACCAAGTACTTCCTAGTCCAAGCAACTGCCTCAACCCTAGTCCTGTTCTCCAGCATGACTAACGCATGGTTCACCGGACAATGAGACATCACCCAACTAACCCACCCTTGATCATGCCTGCTTCTAACCTCAGCTATCGCAATAAAACTGGGACTGGCCCCATTTCACTTCTGATTCCCCGAAGTACTGCAAGGGTCTCCTCTCATCACCGGAATGCTCCTATCCACAGTTATAAAATTTCCACCAATTACACTATTCCTAATGACATCCCCCTCCCTCAACCCAACCCTACTAGCCTGCATGGCTATTCTCTCCACCGCCCTAGGAGGATGAATAGGACTAAACCAAACCCAAATCCGAAAAATCCTGGCCTTCTCTTCCATCGCCCACCTAGGCTGAATAACTATCATTATCTCCTACAGCCCTAAACTGACCTTACTGAACTTCTACCTATATGCCCTCATAACCGCCGCCACATTCCTAGCCCTAAACTCAACTAAAGTCCTTAAACTAACAACCCTGATGACCTCATGAACAAAGGCCCCCGCACTCAACGCAACACTATTCCTAACCCTACTTTCCCTAGCAGGCCTCCCCCCTCTCACAGGATTCCTACCCAAATGACTCATTATTCAAGAACTAACCAAACAAAGCATAGCCCCAGCGGCGACAATAATCTCCCTCCTGTCCCTGCTAGGCCTATTCTTCTACCTCCGTCTCGCATACTGCGCGACAATCACACTACCTCCCCACACCACAAGCCAAATGAAGCAGTGACACACTAACAAACACACTCATGTCTCAATCGCCATCCTAACTACCATATCCACTACTCTCCTGCCCATCTCCCCAATAATCTCCACTATCCTATAAGAAACTTAGGTTCACCCAAACCGAAGGCCTTCAAAGCCTTAAACAAGAGTTAAACCCTCTTAGTTTCTGCTAAAACCCGCAGGATATTACCCTGCATCCCCTGAATGCAACCCAGGTACTTTAATTTAAGCTAGGGCTTCCTCCTCCCCTAGACAGATGGGCCTCGATCCCATAACCTTGTAGTTAACAGCTACACGCCCAAACCAACAGGCTTCTGCCTACAGACCCCGGCACACTGTCAGTGCGCATCGATGAGCTTGCAACCCACCATGAACTTCACTACGGAGCCGATAAGAAGAGGAATTGAACCTCTGTAAAAAGGACTACAGCCTAACGCTTATACACTCAGCCATCTTACCTATGACATTCATTAACCGATGACTATTCTCAACCAACCACAAGGACATCGGCACCCTATACCTAATCTTCGGCGCATGAGCAGGAATAGCAGGCACAGCCCTAAGCCTTCTCATCCGAGCAGAACTAGGCCAACCCGGTGCCCTTCTAGGAGATGACCAAGTATACAATGTAGTGGTCACCGCCCATGCCTTTGTAATAATCTTCTTTATGGTCATACCCATTATAATCGGAGGGTTTGGAAACTGACTAGTACCCCTAATAATCGGAGCCCCAGACATAGCATTCCCCCGAATAAATAACATAAGCTTCTGACTACTTCCCCCATCCTTCCTTCTCCTACTAGCCTCATCCACAGTAGAAGCAGGGGTAGGAACAGGCTGAACCGTTTACCCCCCTCTAGCCGGCAACCTAGCACACGCTGGAGCCTCAGTCGACCTAGCCATCTTCTCCCTACACCTAGCAGGTATCTCCTCCATCCTAGGGGCAATCAACTTCATCACCACAGCAATCAACATAAAACCACCCGCACTATCACAATATCAAACCCCCCTATTCGTCTGATCCGTACTAATCACTGCGGTCCTTCTACTTCTGTCCCTCCCCGTCCTAGCCGCCGGAATCACTATGCTACTTACCGACCGCAATCTTAATACCACTTTCTTCGACCCCGCTGGTGGAGGAGACCCAGTCCTCTACCAACATCTCTTCTGATTTTTTGGCCACCCAGAAGTTTACATCCTAATCCTACCAGGATTCGGTATTATCTCCCACGTCGTAGCTTACTACGCAGGCAAAAAAGAACCATTCGGCTACATGGGCATGGTATGAGCCATGCTATCCATCGGATTCCTAGGCTTTATCGTATGAGCCCACCATATGTTTACAGTAGGAATGGACGTAGACACTCGAGCATACTTTACATCCGCTACAATAATCATCGCCATCCCAACAGGTATCAAAGTGTTCAGCTGACTCGCAACACTGCACGGAGGCACTATCAAATGAGACCCCCCTATACTATGAGCACTAGGCTTTATCTTCCTCTTCACCATCGGAGGACTAACAGGTATCGTTCTAGCAAACTCTTCCCTAGACATCGCACTGCATGACACCTACTACGTAGTAGCTCACTTCCACTATGTACTATCAATAGGGGCGGTATTTGCAATTCTAGCAGGCTTCACCCACTGATTCCCCCTATTCACAGGATACACTCTCCACTCCACATGAGCCAAAATCCACTTCGGAGTCATGTTTGTAGGCGTCAACCTCACCTTCTTCCCTCAACACTTCCTAGGACTAGCTGGTATGCCACGACGATACTCAGACTACCCAGATGCCTACACCCTATGAAACACTATCTCCTCAATCGGCTCACTAATCTCCATAACAGCCGTAATCATGCTAGTGTTCATCATCTGAGAAGCTTTCGCATCTAAACGCGAAGCTCTACAACCAGAACTAACAAGCACAAATATTGAATGAATCCACGGCTGCCCTCCACCATTCCACACATTCGAAGAACCTGCCTTCGTCCAGGTCCAAGAAAGGAAGGAGTCGAACCCCCATATGTTGGTTTCAAGCCAACCGCATAGACCACTTATGCTTCTTTCTCATAAGAGATGTTAGTAAAGCCATTACATAGCCTTGTCAAGGCTAAATCACGGATGAAACCCCCGTACATCTCTACCCAAACATGGCCAACCACTCACAACTCGGATTCCAAGACGCTTCATCACCTATCATAGAAGAACTAGTTCAATTTCACGACCACGCCCTAATGGTTGCTCTAGCTATCTGCAGCCTAGTCCTATACCTACTAACCATTACGCTGACAGGAAAACTATCATCAAACACAGTCGACGCACAAGCAATCGAACTCGTCTGAACCATCCTCCCAGCCGCAGTCCTAATCACACTCGCTCTCCCATCCCTACGAATCCTATACATAATGGATGAAATTAATGAACCTGACCTCACCCTAAAAGCCATTGGCCACCAGTGATACTGATCTTACGAGTACACTGACTTCAAAGACCTCACATTCGATTCCTACATAATCCCCACAGCAGACCTCCCCATAGGCCACTTCCGACTGCTAGAAGTCGACCACCGTGTTATTGTTCCCACACACTCCACTGTCCGAGTCATTGTCACTGCAGACGACGTGCTCCACTCATGAGCTGTCCCCAGCCTCGGCGTAAAAACCGATGCAATCCCAGGACGCCTAAACCAAACCTCCTTCCTAGCCTCTCGGCCTGGAGTGTACTACGGACAGTGCTCAGAAATCTGCGGAGCAAATCACAGCTTCATACCCATCGTAGTAGAATCAGTCCCACTCGCTAATTTCGAAAACTGATCCACCCTGTTATCATCCTAACCATTAAGAAGCTATGAAACAGCATTAGCCTTTTAAGCTAAAGAGAGAGGGAAGCCCCTCCTTAATGATATGCCTCAACTAAACCCAAACCCTTGATTTTTTATCATGCTCACAACATGACTCACATTCTCCTTCCTCATCCAACCTAAACTTCTAACATTTGTATCCACTAATCCACCTTCTAGCAAAGTCCCAGCAACCCCAAACACAACCCCTTGACCCTGACCATGAACCTAAGCTTCTTCGACCAATTCTCAAGCCCTTCCCTTCTAGGAATCCCCCTAATCCTACTCGCAATAACATTCCCAGCCCTCCTACTCCCCGCCCCAGGCAATCGATGAGTCACTAACCGCCTCTCTACCCTACAGCTTTGACTCATCAACCTAATTACAAAACAGCTAATAACTCCACTAAACAAGAAAGGACACAAATGAGCCCTGATCCTAACATCACTAATAATCTTCCTATTACTAATTAACCTCCTAGGCCTACTACCCTACACCTTCACCCCAACTACTCAACTATCAATAAGCCTAGCCCTAGCCTTCCCCCTATGGCTCGCAACCCTCCTCACAGGACTACGCAACCAACCTACAGCCTCCCTAGGCCACCTTCTACCAGAAGGCACTCCAACACCGCTAATCCCAGCCCTCATTCTAATTGAAACCACAAGCCTCCTTATCCGCCCACTAGCCCTAGGAGTACGGCTAACAGCAAACCTAACAGCAGGCCACCTCCTCATTCAACTCATCTCCACAGCCACAGTAGTTTTATTCTCAACAATACCAGCAGTCTCCCTACTGACCCTACTTGTACTATTCCTCCTAACTATCCTAGAAGTAGCCGTAGCCATGATCCAAGCCTATGTATTCGTCCTACTACTAAGCCTTTACCTCCAAGAAAATATCTAACCCTCAAATGGCACACCAAGCACACTCTTACCATATAGTAGACCCCAGCCCATGACCCATCTTTGGAGCAGCCGCCGCTCTCCTTACCACCTCCGGCCTAACAATATGATTCCACTCTCACATTCCCTACCTACTTATTATTGGACTACTCACCACTGCCCTAGTCATGTTCCAATGATGACGCGACATTGTACGAGAAAGCACATTCCAAGGCCACCACACCCCCACCGTCCAAAAAGGCCTACGATACGGCATAGCCCTATTCATTGTGTCAGAAGCCTTCTTCTTCCTGGGCTTCTTCTGAGCTTTCTTCCATTCAAGCCTAGCTCCAACCCCAGAACTAGGAGGGCAATGGCCCCCCGTTGGAATCAAGCCACTAAACCCAATGGAAGTCCCTCTCCTAAACACCGCCATCCTCCTAGCCTCCGGCGTTACAGTCACATGAGCTCACCACAGTATCACTGCAGCCCTCCGAAAACAAGCAATCAAAGCCCTCATCCTAACAGTCCTTCTAGGACTTTACTTCACTGCCCTACAAGCCATAGAATACTACGAAGCACCATTTTCCATCGCAGACGGAGTGTATGGATCCACATTCTTCGTCGCTACTGGATTCCATGGCCTACATGTCATCATCGGCACTACCTTCCTCCTAGTATGCCTCATTCGTCTAATCAAATACCATTTCACAACGAACCACCACTTTGGCTTTGAAGCGGCAGCCTGATACTGACACTTCGTAGACGTTGTCTGACTATTCCTTTATATCTCCATCTACTGATGAGGATCCTGCTCTTCTAGTATATTAATTACAATCGACTTCCAATCCTTAAAATCTGGTTTAAATCCAGAGAAGAGTAATGAACATAATCACATTCATAATCTCCCTATCTCTAACCCTAAGCATCGCCCTAACCATATTAAACTTCTGACTGGCCCAAACAAACCCCGACCCAGAAAAACTGTCACCATACGAATGTGGTTTCGACCCCCTAGGATCAGCCCGACTACCCTTCTCCATCCGATTCTTCCTAGTAGCAATCCTATTCCTACTATTCGACCTAGAAATCGCCCTCCTCCTACCCCTTCCATGAGCCACCCAACTGCAAAACCCCACTGCCACGCTCCTCTGAGCCTCTCTTCTCATTCTCCTCCTCACCCTCGGACTAATCCACGAATGAGCCCAAGGAGGCCTAGAATGAGCAGAATAACAGAAAGTTAGTCTAAATAAGACAGTTGATTTCGACTCAACAGATTATAGCCACCACCCTATAACTTTCTTCATGACCCTCTTTCACCTAAGCTTTTACTCAGCCTTCACCCTAAGCAGCCTGGGTCTGGCGTTCCACCGAACCCACCTAATCTCAGCCCTACTATGCTTAGAAAGCATAATACTATCCATATACGTTGCCCTGTCAATATGACCAATCCAAATGCAAGCATCCTCCTCAACCCTCCTACCAATCCTAATACTGACCTTCTCTGCATGCGAAGCAGGAACAGGGCTTGCCCTTCTTGTAGCCTCCACCCGCACCCATGGCTCTGACCACCTACACAACTTCAACCTCCTACAATGCTAAAAATCATAATCCCAACTCTCATACTACTCCCCCTAGCCCTCCTATCCCCCCGCAAACACATATGAACTAACACTACAGCCTACAGTCTACTAATCGCCGCCGCCAGCCTTCAGTGACTAACCCCAACCTACTACCCGCACAAAAGCCTAACTCCATGAACTTCCGTAGACCAAATCTCCTCCCCCCTACTAGTCCTATCATGCTGACTGCTCCCCCTCATGATCATAGCAAGCCAGAACCACCTGGAACAAGAACCCACTGCCCGCAAACGAATCTTCATCGCAACTATAATCCTAGCCCAACCATTCATCCTCTTAGCCTTCTCGGCCTCAGAACTAATACTCTTCTACATCGCATTCGAAGCCACCCTAATCCCAACCCTAATTCTCATCACCCGATGAGGCAGCCAACCAGAGCGACTAAATGCTGGCATTTATCTACTGTTTTACACCCTAGCCAGCTCTCTACCACTACTAATTACCATCCTCCACCTCCACAACCAAATTGGAACCCTATACCTCCCAATCCTCAAACTCTACCACCCACCAGCAACCGACTCCTGAACAAACCTCATATCCACCCTCGCCCTGCTAGTAGCTTTCATGGTCAAAGCCCCCCTATACGGACTCCACCTATGACTGCCTAAAGCCCACGTAGAAGCCCCAATCGCTGGCTCCATGCTTCTAGCCGCCCTCCTGCTGAAATTAGGGGGCTACGGTATTATACGAGTGACCATCCTAGTAAACCCATCACTAAACAACCTCCACTACCCATTTATCACCCTAGCCCTATGAGGAGCACTAATAACCAGCGCCATCTGCCTACGACAAATCGACCTAAAATCCCTAATTGCCTACTCATCCGTCAGCCACATGGGCCTAGTAATTGCCGCAACCATAATCCAAACCCAATGAGCATTCTCCGGAGCAATAATCCTAATAATCGCACACGGCCTAACCTCCTCCATACTATTCTGCCTAGCTAACACTAACTACGAACGAACCCACAGCCGAATTCTTCTACTCACACGAGGCATTCAACCCCTCCTCCCCCTTATAGCCACCTGATGACTTCTAGCAAACCTAACAAACATAGCCCTACCACCAACAATCAACCTTATAGCCGAACTAACCATCATGGTTGCCCTATTCAACTGATCCTCTCTCACAATTATCCTGACCGGGGCCGCAATCCTACTAACTGCCTCATACACCCTATACATACTAATAATGACACAACGAGGAACCCTCCCAACCCACATCACATCCATTCAAAACTCCTCTACACGAGAACACCTACTCATAGCTCTACACATAATCCCCATAATCCTCCTCATCCTCAAACCCCAACTAATCTCAGGCATCCCAATATGCAGATATAGTTTCAACCAAAACATTAGACTGTGATTCTAAGAATAGAAGTTAAAATCTTCTTACCTGCCGAGGGGAGGTTTAACCAACAAGAACTGCTAACTCTCGTATCTGAGTATAAAACCTCAGTCCCCTTGCTTTCAAAGGATAATAGTAATCCAATGGTCTTAGGAGCCACCCATCTTGGTGCAAATCCAAGTGAAAGTAATGGATCTCCCACTTATCCTAACCACTCTCATACTCCTAACCCTAGCAACCCTCTCCACCCCCATTATCTTCCCCTTCCTATCAGACAACCTCAAAAATACTCCAACTACCATCACAAACACAGTCAAAACCTCCTTCCTAATTAGCCTAGTCCCAATAATCATCCACATCCACTCAGGGACAGAAAGCCTAGTCTTCCTATGAGAATGAAAATACATCATAAACTTCAAAATCCCCCTTAGCCTAAAAATAGACTTCTACTCCCTCACATTCTTCCCAATCGCCCTATTTGTATCATGGTCCATCCTACAATTTGCAACATGATACATAGCCTCAGACCCCTACATCACAAAATTCTTCACCTACCTCCTACTATTCCTAATCGCTATACTAATCCTAATCGTAGCCAACAACCTATTCGTCCTATTCATCGGCTGAGAAGGAGTAGGAATCATATCCTTCCTTCTAATTAGCTGATGATACGGACGAGCAGAAGCCAATACTGCCGCCCTCCAAGCCGTGCTCTACAACCGAGTAGGGGACGTCGGCCTCATTCTCTGCATAGCATGATTAGCCTACACAATAAACACCTGAGAAATCCACCAACTACCCTCCCCATCCCAAACCCCTACACTCCCCCTACTAGGCCTAATCCTAGCTGCAACAGGCAAATCCGCCCAATTTGGCCTACACCCCTGACTCCCTGCCGCCATAGAAGGTCCAACCCCCGTATCTGCCCTACTCCACTCCAGCACAATGGTAGTAGCCGGAATCTTCTTACTCATCCGGACCCACCCACTATTCACCAACAACCAAACTGCCCTCACCTTCTGCCTCTGCCTCGGCGCCCTCTCCACACTGTTTGCAGCCACATGCGCCCTTACTCAAAATGACATCAAAAAGATCATTGCCTTCTCCACATCCAGCCAACTCGGCCTAATGATAGTCACCATTGGACTAAACCTACCACAACTAGCCTTCTTCCACATTTCAACGCACGCATTCTTCAAAGCCATACTATTCCTGTGCTCAGGCTCTATCATCCACAACCTGAACGGAGAACAGGATATCCGAAAAATAGGCGGCCTGCAAAAAATGCTCCCAACAACCACCTCCTGCCTTACCATCGGCAACCTAGCTCTTATAGGAACACCATTCCTCGCAGGCTTTTACTCAAAAGACCAGATCATCGAAAGCCTAAACACCTCATACCTAAACACATGAGCCCTCCTCCTCACCCTACTAGCCACATCATTCACCGCAGTATACACAATTCGCATGACCGTACTTGTACAAACCGGCTTCGTACGAATCCCGCCCCTCACCCCAATAAATGAAAACAACCCAGCAGTGATCTCCCCCATCACCCGACTAGCACTTGGAAGCATTACAGCAGGACTACTAATCACCTCTTACATCCTCCCAACAAAAACACCACCAATAACTATACCACTATCCATCAAAATCACAGCCCTGACAGTCACAGCCCTAGGAGTCGCCCTCGCCCTAGAACTAACAAAACTAACTCAAACCCTCATCCTACCAAAACAAAACCCATACTACAATTTCTCTATCTCATTAGGCTACTTCAACCCCCTAATACACCGACTCAACACTAAAATCCTACTGTCCGGGGGCCAAAATATTGCCTCCCACCTCGTAGACCTATCCTGATACAAACTTCTAGGGCCAGAAGGACTAGCCAACCTGCAACTAAAAGCAGCCAAAACAGCCACCGCCCTCCACCCAGGCCTAATCAAAGCCTACCTAGGCTCATTCGCCCTCTCCATTTTCATCTTCCTAGCATCCACACATAGAACTACCTAATGGCCCTCAACCTTCGAAAAAACCACCCACTACTAAAAATCATCAACGACTCCCTAATCGATCTACCTACACCATCCAACATCTCAACCTGATGAAACTTTGGATCCCTCCTAGGAATCTGCCTGGTTACACAAATTGTCACAGGCCTTCTACTAGCTATGCACTATACAGCAGACACCTCCCTAGCCTTCACCTCCGTTGCCCACATATGCCGAAACGTCCAATTCGGCTGACTGATTCGCAACCTCCATGCCAACGGAGCCTCCTTTTTCTTCATCTGCATCTACTTCCATATTGGTCGAGGCTTCTACTATGGCTCATACCTAAACAAGGAAACCTGAAACATCGGAGTTGTCCTCCTACTAACTCTCATAGCAACTGCCTTCGTAGGCTACGTACTGCCCTGAGGACAGATATCATTCTGAGGGGCCACAGTAATCACAAACCTATTCTCAGCAATTCCGTACATCGGCCAAACCCTAGTAGAATGAGCATGAGGCGGCTTCTCAGTAGACAACCCCACTCTAACCCGATTCTTCGCCCTCCACTTCCTACTGCCATTTGTCATCGCAGGCCTAACCCTAGTACACCTCACCCTACTACACGAAACAGGATCAAACAACCCCCTAGGCATCCCATCAGACTGCGACAAAATCCCATTCCACCCCTACTACTCTACAAAAGACATTCTAGGATTCGCATTCATACTCATTCTCCTAGCCTCCCTAGCCCTATTCTCACCCAACCTGCTAGGCGACCCAGAAAATTTCACACCAGCCAACCCCCTAGCTACACCCCCACACATTAAACCCGAATGATACTTCCTATTCGCCTACGCCATCCTCCGATCCATCCCAAACAAACTAGGTGGCGTACTAGCTCTAGCTGCCTCCGTACTAGTCCTCTTCTTAATCCCCCTACTACACACATCCAAACTACGCTCAATGACCTTTCGACCCCTCTCCCAAATCCTCTTCTGAGCCCTAGTCGCCAACCTACTCATCCTAACCTGAGTAGGCAGCCAACCAGTTGAACACCCATTCATTGTCATTGGCCAACTAGCCTCTTTCACCTACTTCACAATCATCCTAATCCTCTTCCCTCTCGTATCAATTCTAGAAAACAAAATACTCAAACTATAGCCCAACTCTAATAGTTTATAAAAACATTGGTCTTGTAAGCCAAAGATTGAAGACTACACCCCTTCTTAGAGTTGTCCCCTACCCCCCCCTTCCCCCCCAAGCACTCTATCAGCGCCTGTTTAGGATATGTATTACTTCGCATAACACCATATACCCATCATACATTAGGTCAATGTAGGATCTTCCTCATAGTGGTCCAACTCCACCGCCCATGCTCACCCAAAAACTCACACCCATGAACTTATTTTTCAACAGAAATCTCTTCACACACATTTTTGTTTCAGGTACCATTGAGCCCAAGTGGTTCCGCCCATAAGCCATACAAGCGTCACATGAGATCGACACTGCTCCCACTCAACCCTACCATTCACCCATGACACGAGGAATGTCCCGGCGCTCCTTTGCATGCTCCTAGTCATACAGTTCGCCCACCTCCTAAAACCTTGCCCTTCCAACAGCCTTCAAGAACACACAAGCCAGAGAACCTGGTTATCTATTGGTCGTGCCTCTCACGAGGACCGAGCTACTCAACGTCGGTTATACCCTAGTTATTGGCTTCAGGGGCATACTTTCCCTCTTACCCTCGAGGCCCTCCTTGCTCTTTTGCGCCTCCCGTGGTAACTTCAGGTCCATGATCTCCCTTAATCCTCTGCCATTGCTCTTCACAGATACAAGTGCTGACTGGAGACTCCCCTTTACCTTCGTTACTCCGGCATTTCCTCTCTCTTCCCTTTCTCTTCTTTTTTTTTAGCGTCCTCTCAATAAACCCTTCAAGTGCGTAGCAGGAGTTATCTTCCTCTTGACATGTCCATCACATGACCGCCGCGCTACTGAATCCCCTCAGGCGCCTATCAAGCTCTATGGTTGAAGGATAAGTCCTACGCATACTCTGACACTGATGCACTTTGCTCCCATTCATGGCCCCCGCGCCGGCTACCTCTTGGGGTGCTGAATAATGCAATGGTCGCTGGACATGATTTCTCTATTTCCACTTTCCTGAGACTTACAGTTAAACACCCATTTTTGTCACCCATTCTTTTATCGTGATTTTTTTTCCATCCTCACAACCAGAAAAAATAACTATAACTTCCTACATTTAACCCAATCATTTCATTGACAATCCATCACGTTTTATCTTTACATATTCATTAACCAAATTCCCCGACATTTAAAGTGCTCTCAGAAGGAAAGGAATCAAACCTCCATCACCAACTCCCAAAGCTGGCATTTTAATTAAACTACCCTCTGACACACCCATTTCCCCCACTAAACAGCTCGAATCGCCCCCCGAGATAGTCCCCGCACAAGTTCTAGCACCACAAACAGAGTTAATAACAGCCCCCACCCCCCAATTAAAAGCAGCCCTACCCCCCATGAGTATAGCACAGCCACTCCACCAAAATCCGATCGAACAAACGAAGCTCCCGCATTATTCACCGTACCCCCATCCACTAGAACCCCAAGCACTCCGCTCATGACAATCCCCACCACAATAACCAGTCCCATCCCTAGTCCATATCCAACAACCCCTCAATCAGCCCACGCCTCCGGATAAGGATCAGCTGCTAATGACACCGAGTAAACAAACACTACCAGCATTCCCCCTAAATAAACCATCACCAGCACTAAAGACACAAAAGACACCCCCAGACTCACTAGTCAACCACATCCCGCAATAGATGCCACAACTAGCCCCAGCACCCCATAATAAGGAGACGGATTAGACGCCACCGCCAGACCACCTAAAACAAAGCACAGACTTAAGAATAGAACAAATTTCATCATAATTCCTGCTCGGCCTCTCTCCGAGATCTACGGCCTGAAAAGCCATCGTTACAAGACTTTAACTACAGAAACCGACCGCCCCCCGCGGCGCACTCCAAACAACAAGCAAGTCAGTGCCCAAGCGACAACACCCCCCTTGTGTTTTTACCTTGAATTTTTCACAGCCCAAAAGATCCTACCTCCACCCAAAATACAGAAGGCATTTTTTCCCCCCCCCATCCCCTCTTTTAATCGTGATTTTTTCATCCACCAAACTAAGCAGGACAACCGCAGCCTCTCACCTCCAAACCCATCCCCCTACAACCTGCCAAGATTAACCCAAATCCCCCTACCCCTAAAAAGCAAACAAAAACACAACCCCTTCATTCACAACCAAAAACCTAGTCCAC